TAGGGATAGATATTACCTCTCCTTTTTCCCTTTCCAAAAAATTGAAATGATTGAAGTTTTTCTATTTGGAATTGTCTTAGGTCTAATTCCTATTACTTTAGCTGGATTATTTGTAACTGCATATTTACAATACAGACGTGGTGATCAGTTGGACCTTTGATTAAATTAATTAACATCTTTTTTTTTTAATTGACCTCCTCTTTTCTTTAATCCAAAGGAGGTCAAATTAAGATTACTCTTCAATTATTTAAGTGTAATTTTCGGACTAACCTAACCAAGACTGGAATCACGCTCTGTAGGATTTGAACCTACGACATCGGGTTTTGGAGACCCACGTTCTACCGAACTGAACTAAGAGCGCTTTCTTATCTTCTTATCATTATCACACTAGCTAAAACTAAAAAAAAAAGAAGAGGATTTTTTTTCTAACCCGAATACATCTTGTATGCATAAGACTATCATATAGAATATGATATAATAAAATAAAGATTATGTATGCCTGATTTTAATCGATTTCAACGAATCCCTCGTTACTGCTCAGACGAGAAGTAATAGGTAGGGATGACAGGATTTGAACCCGTGACATTTTGTACCCAAAACAAACGCGCTACCAAGCTGCGCTACATCCCTTTCAATTGGTCTACAGTGTCATTTTATAGAATCCCTGTCTTGTTTTCAAAATCCTTATTTTTTCCATTGATATATCCAAGTTATCTTGACATTTTTTTTTTATTCTCATGTAACATATAATAATAATAGAAGGCTTATATACACATGAATCTGAAACCCATCGTAAAAAATAACTAAAAAAAAAAGAATATTTTTTGGGAATGCTCAGTCGGAAGGGACGTCTTTTTCGGTTTTAAGAAAAGGAAAATCTTATCTACCGAATCATTGTAAATTTCAATTGGAATTAGGAATTCCGTGTACAAATACAAGCAGTCCTTAACTATTTACATAGTTATATTATATCGGATCATATATGGATTACCATTAGGCATTACAATAAATAATACAATAAATAAAAAGAATAAAGAAGGAGGATTTAAAATGCGAGATCTAAAAACATATCTTTCCGTGGCACCGGTACTAAGTACTCTATGGTTTGGGGCTTTAGCAGGTCTTTTGATAGAGATCAATCGTTTATTTCCGGATGCGTTGACATTCCCTTTTTTCTCATTCTAGTTATTGACATGGGAAGGGGTGAAGAAGATTAGAGATAGAATCAAAAGATTTGTGACTAATCCCTCCCCCTCTTTTCTTTTTTTTTTTTTAGATAAAATAGAATTCAATACAATATAATAAGTAGAAGTATAATAAAGAAAGGAGGAAAGAGAAATAAAAAAGTAGATTCAACCTCGGCAAAATTCGGGTTTAGTCTCCAATTCCATTTAGAAATAATATTGTGAGAACAGAAATGTGTCTAGGGCAAGAAGATCATACAAGATCTTTTAATGAAATACTGTACATTGAATCGAATTCGATTCAAAATATACCTAAATATTAGTTTGTTGTTTTACTTCTTATTTTTTTGATTTCTTTTTTCGCGGAAAGTAGAAGAGTTGGTTGAATCAAAAACGCAAAGGAGGTTCATGGCCAAGGGTAAAGATGTCCGAGTAACGGTTATTTTAGAATGTACCAATTGTGTTCGAAACGGTCTTAATAAGGAATCAAGGGGTCTTTCCAGATATATTACTCAAAAGAATCGACACAATACGCCTAGTCGATTGGAATTGAGAAAATTCTGTCCCTATTGTTACAAACATACGATTCACGGGGAGATAAAGAAATAACTCGAATCAAGTGCCTGTGTGTCACTCTTACAAGGAACACGAAAAGGACATATTCTATATATACCATATTATTCTATATATTCTAGTTAACATAATTTAACTAACTAAAAAAAAAAAGCCAAATCAAATCCTATATTTTGAATTCAAAATCTTTTTGGATCAGATTGAAATAGGATTTTGGGGATAAGGAATAAACAAACCATGGAAAAATCCAAGCGACTCTTTCTTAAATCCAAGCGATCTTTTCGTAGGCGTTTGCCCCCGATCCAATCGGGGGATCGAATTGATTATAGAAACATGAGTTTAATTAGTCGATTTATTAGTGAACAAGGAAAAATATTATCTAGACGGGTAAATAGATTAACCTTAAAACAACAACGATTAATTACTATTGCTATAAAACAAGCTCGTATTTTATCTTTGTTACCTTTTCTTAATAATGAGAAACAATTTGAAAGAAGCGAGTCGACCTCCGGAGCTACTGGTCTTAGAACCCTAAATAAATAAAAAAAAAGTAGACTTACTTTACTCCTCAATTGAACCCAAATTCAAATTCAAATCCGAACTCAAACAGAGATTGATATTTTGTTCAAAAAATTGTAAGAAAAAAAATTGGGGAAGAAGAAGAAATCTTTTTTTATTGGATATTGGACATATTCGCTCATTTAATTTTGAGCGACTTTATCATATTCTCTTTATCATACTAATTTCTACTCTACCTTCCCGGAGTTCATTCTCCAGCGAACTCCATTTAAAATATTCTGACGAATTCCTTACAATTTCCTTTTTTATTTTATGATCTCATTAGAAATCATATAAAGACAATTCCTATTTAATATAGCTATTTGTGCAAGTATTTTACGATTAAGAAGCAACTGTCTCTTGTACAGATTGTGTATTAATCTACTATAACTATGGGATACTCTATTCTCGCGAATTACTGCATTTATCCGAGTGATCCACAAACGACGAAAATCTCTCTTTTTCCTATCTCTATCTCGATGAGACGAAACCAAAGATCTTATTTTCTGTTGAATAATTGTTCGAGTAAGTCTTGAACGAGCCCCCCGAAAGCTTGATGCAAATAAACGAATTTTTGTTCTACGTCTCCGAGCTATATATCCTCGTCTAATTCTAGTCATTGAATAAATGAAACTTTCATGAATAACTAATTGATTTCCTTTCTTTCAGTTATTCTTTTCCCTTTTCCTAGTTTATTAATAACAAAACGGATTCTTCCAATGTATAAAATACAAATTCCAATGGCTTTTGCTACTATAACCTTCCCAACCACAATTTGTCTTTTTTTATAGGCATTTCACCTCGAAACGAGTATTGATACTAGGTATCAAAAAACAGAAAAAAGTAATAAATAGAAATGAATAACGAAATAGTGGATTCCATCGTTTCTATGGTTATGTCTTAAACGGTGAGGTCCTCTCTATACACCGGAGTCCCTTATTTCATTTAATCAATGCTATTAGCAACTTGCACAGTTCAAATTCTTTGGCTCTACCCATGAATTATCTAGTAATAGGTCTTTCACAACGAGATCTACCTATACAGTAACGGTATTTAATTATGAAGATTGGCTGGGTAGCTGACCCTCTTAGTCCGTTTTTGCAAGAGTATAGGCATAAGATTTCGGCTTTGAAAATAGGATTTCCCCGCTTAATGGATAATTATTTGTTACCAATGAGGAATGTTTTCTCATCGGAAACCATAAATCTCATATACAATAGAAGAGAATTGAATAGATCTTTTTTTTTTAGTTTTCGATATATAGATATAGATAGTGAATGGCCTTCTTCCTTCCATTTTATACTATTGACTAGTACTGATCATTGATACTGGAAAATGGATTTCCCTTTTTTCTCCCAATGGTGATCTGAACGAGTCGCACATACACCCTAGTACATGTTCCTCGACGCTGAGGACATCCCCCAAGAGCGGGGGATTTCGTAACATTTCTGATTGGCTGTCTTGTGTTTCTAATAAGTTGTTTAATAGTTGGCATGTTGAATCGTATACATAATAAATGGGCTGGTTTAGATCGATCCTAACCGGATGATTATGAATTACTTCTCTATTTAATAGATGAATAGAATATTAGTAAACCCGTTAATAAGTAAGAAGATAAAATCTCAAATCGGCGATTTTCGTCAACTTAATGCTATTTTTTTTTATTCAATCGCTACAAGATCAACAATTCCATGAGCTTGGGCTTCTGTTGCTGACATAAAAACATCCCTTTCCATATCTTCGGATACAACCCATAAGGGTTTGCCCGTTCTTTGTACATAAACTCTTGTGATGGTTTCGCGCAGTTTCAGTAGTTCTTCTGCTTCCAGGATAAATTCTCCCGTTTGCGCCTCATAAAAAGAACTCGCAGGTTGATGTATCATTACCCTGATAATATAACAAATGGTTCCTCTATCTCGCATGATGAGGTGAGGAGAAGAGATAAAGAATAATAAAAAAAGAAAGATAGAATTGAGCAACCGTACAGGCATCCTTTGCACATTGCATACGGCTATACAATGGAATTCACTTTACCTTCCATTTCCATCGAAGAAAGAGAAAAAAATATAGATAGAGGGTTTATCCGATTCAGATCGGGAAATGATCCAATTACCATCCTTCCTTTCGGAGCAGTTAAAAAATACTATGATGGCTCCGTTGCTTTTTATATATTTCTCTCGTCTGTGATTCAGCAATCCCAAAGTTTCTTTTTTTTTTTTTTCGTACTCTTTCATAACAATAACATAAATATTGTTAAAAGTTTTCTGTTGTGAAAACAAAAAAGTTTGTGACGCTGAAATGGTAATGGTCACCGATAAATAAGAAAAAATCGAGAATACCCTTTATTTTATACTAATTTCATACTACTCTTTCGATATATAATCTAATGTTTTGAAAAAAAAAATTTCTCATATCGAATTCGAAGTGCCATGCTATTATTACTTAATATTCCTATTTCATATGGCGAAGGCATAGTCTTTTTTTTTTTGTTCTTAAAAAACTCATTGGCGCCAAGCGTGAGGGAATGCTAGACGTTTGGTAATCTCTCCGCCGACCAGGATAAAAGATCCCATTGAAGCGGCTAATCCCATGCATATTGTATGCACATCGGGTTGCACAAATTGCATAGTATCATAAATAGCTACTCCGGGGATTACCCATCCGCCAGGAGAGTTTATAAACAAA